TTAGATAGTGAATGGAATGGAGTTCTTCCATTTTATCCTATTAATCGGTACTGATCATTAATACTGGAAAAAAAAAATTTCTTTGTGCCCCAGTCCATGATCTGAACGAGTCGCACATACACCCTAGTACATGTTCCTCGACGCTGAGGGCATCCCCGAAGAGCGGGGGATTTCGTGACATTTCTGATTGGCTGTCTTGTATTTCTAATAAGTTGTTTAATCGTTGGCATGTTGAATGATATACATAATGAGCTGGTTTAGATCGATCCTAACCGGATGATTATGAATTCGTTTTATTTTATTTTAAAAAATTAATAAAATATTGAACTCGGCAAGAAGATAAAAAAAGAAATCGCCGATTTGCGCTAAATCCATCCTATTTTCTATTTTCATTCAACTGCTACAAGATCAACAATTCCATAAGCTTGCGCTTCGGTTGCTGACATAAAAACATCTCTTTCCATGTCTTCGGATACAACCCATAGGGGTTTGCCCGTTCTTTGTACATAAACCCTTGTGAGGGTTTCACGCAGTTTTAGCAGTTCTTCCGCTTCCAAGATAGCTTCTCCCGTTTGTGCTTCATAAAAAGCACTAGCGGGTTGATGAATCATTACCCTGATGATATAACATAATAAAGTTTCTTCTATCTATACCATGGAGTGAACAAAAAATAAATAAAGATAAAAAAATACTTAATAAAAAAAAATAGAATAACCGTACGGGCATTTTTTATGTATTGCATACGGCTCTACAATAAAATGGATCTTTACCCTCCATTCCATCGCAGAAAGAGACAAATTAGGATCTATGAGACTCATATTGGTAAATGATCAAATTACCACCCTTCTTTTTGGAGGAGTTAAAAAATACTATGATGGTTCCGTTGCTTTATATATTTCTTATTTCTTTTTTGGTATTTATTTGTCTGTGATTCAGCAATCCCAAAGTTTCTTTTTGATCCGATCAAATAAAAAAAGTAAATAAAAAAATATTTGATTTATACAATAAATATAAATATTGTTAAGAGATCTATGGTATGAAAAAAAGTTTGTGACGCTGAACAGGATTCCCGATGGATAAGATAAAATCAGAAATACCCTTTATTTCATACTACTCTCTCGATATAGAATCTAATTTTTTGAAAAAAGAATAAAAATTTTCTCTTATCGAATTCGAAATGCCATGCTATTTTTACTTAATATTCCTATTTCATATGGCGAAGGCATAGTCTTTTGTTTCTCTCAAAAAAACCGCATTGGCGCCAAGCGTGAGGGAATGCTAGACGTTTGGTAATTTCCCCTCCAACCAGGATAAAAGATCCCATTGAAGCAGCCAATCCCATGCATATTGTATGTACATCTGGTCGCACAAATTGCAGAGTATCATAAATAGCTACTCCAGGTATTACCCATCCGCCAGGAGAGTTTATAAACAAATACAGATCTTTGGTATCATCCTCAATACTGAGATATACCATAAGACCAATAAGTTGATTCGAGATCTCGCTATCAACTGCTTGGCCTAAAAAAAGTAATCTCTCTCGATAAAGTCGGTTGATTCGGGTAAAGTTGTATCCCTTAGGAACCGTACATGCACTTTTTTCTGCATACGGTTCAAAAAAAATTTCCGAAAAAATCAATGTGTAGATTCTAGCCTCCTTTCGTTTTTTCATATCATACATAGCATAGTAAGCTCTTTCTAACTTTTAACGGAAGGGCTTTTTCTTCGATTTTTCAATAAAGATTCTTTTGACCCTTTTTCTTATCTTAGAATATAAAAAAAGAATTTCAAACTTATCGAATTAACTTCTCATTGATGTATTTTTTCATTGAGATCCAAATCACGATGTCATTGTCTTGTTCCTGAATGGGTCTCTTAAATCTTTTTAGGTTTATGTTCTACTCCGGGTAAAGATCCGCCCTATTTTGATTTGCACATATAGGATAAATGCTTCTCTTACCACTTCTTTATTGCTATGACTTCTTATTAATTATTAATTTTATGCCTTCTGCCAAACCAAATATTTGATGGAATTCATCCATATTACTCGATTGCGTAACGATTTGAGATTCGTTTTCTTTATAAATAGGAATCGAATCATTTATGATCTAAGTGGTAATCATATATAATTACCAATTGGATTGTTTTTTAAACGGAGCCTGGATACTTAATTTGATTAGTCCAACGAAGATAACCATAAATTATTCTAATTGATAATAATATAAATTACCTCCAAAAAAAGGGGGGGATTGGGTTGCATTGCACTTCACTCTCCTAATTTTGACTTCGCGCTTCCAATTTTTGATGATTCAATTAATATGTTTTTTGGGCGAAATAGAGGATATCTCGATCGGGGGAGAAAACGGGGAAATCCCATATGACCCAATATATCTGACAAGTCGCACTATACGTCAATCCAAGATGCATCTTCCTCTCCAGGACTCCGAAAAGGTACTTTTGGAACACCAATAGGCATTAAATAAAAGAAAAAAGAACTAAA